ATTTCTTCAATTAAGAGAAATAAAGAGAGAAGAATAAATAAAAATATAGTAGAAATTCTCTTATCCCATTCGGACGGATCGCATCTCATAATTATCTATGACTGTTTATGTCTTTAGCATGACCACTTGATGAAATGTGGAGGGAAGCGGGATAAATGGCCGATACTACTGGAAGGATTCCTCTTTGGATAGTTGGTACGTTAGCTGGTATTCCTGTGATTGGTTTAATAGGTATTTTCTTTTATGGTTCATATTCTGGGTTGGGTTCGTCCCTGTAATAATCGGATGAACAAGGTTGTAGACATGAAAGTGTAAGAACTCAATGGGACCCACCTCCGTTTTACTTGTTTGATTCGCGGGGAAGGGTCCCATTGAATTTGAATTTTTAATACGACTCTTTTTTTGTTTGTATAAATGGCAACAAATCGAGCACTTTTCCGCTATGTTTCAAAAAAAAATGGAGTTTTTTTCGAATTTCTAAGTTTTTTTATAAGTTCATTGCAGTGACTCTTTTTTCTCAAAAGGATTCCTTCCCTTTTTTTGTTTGTCCATTACTTAATTTACACTTATTAAGTCTTCTAAATCTAATAACTAACTAATAAGTAAATGTAAAAGGAAAATCTGGAAAAATCGAAACTAAGAATGGGAATCTTTGAACAATAGGATGAAGAACTATTCTTATTTCGACACAAGAAAAGGAAAATGCCTTTTCTGTGTCGAAGACTAGTAAGACGAAGGAAGAAGACCCCGTATTTATTTGAATTAGTAATTTTTTTTTTAACTTTTTGTTGTACTCATTTCTCCTTCCTTTCGATTTTCCGCTTATTTATCTTATGTTATTTATCTTAATGTTTAGTATCTTTTCAATGTTTAGTATCTTTTTAAATTTGATTCTATTAGAATAGAAAACAAAACTCATTCTGTGCCATTGAAATATAACAATAAAAAAAAGGCGTACCCCTCTTTTTATTGAAAAAAGAAAAGAAGGGTCAAATAATTGTCTTCACACTTAGGAATGTGGTAACAGTAATTCCTGATATCTGGTAGAAAAAGCATATAAACAAGCAAATTTGCATACTCTAATTATCAGGAAGAATTTGGTTCTTCTTTACAAGATTGATGTTTATAAATTCTAAATCCGCGGGTCTAAAAATTCATTTCGGACAATTGAACCTTCTCAAACTGTTTCTTTTTAAGAACCAAAAAGATTTGTGCCAAAACAATAGATGTAAAGAAGAGGAAAAGGCCTTGTAAACGTAATGGATCTTGAAGTACGATTTCCGCATCCCCCTGCCCAAATCCACCTACATTAGGATTACTTGTTAATGGTTGATCGAGTTTGATAGGTTCACCCTCGGAAACGAGAAGTTCTGGTCCTGGAGGGATAATATCAACTACTTGACGGCCGTCCGCGGCATCCGTTATGGTTATTTCGTACCCTCCTTTTTCTTTTCGTATGATTTTGCTTACTATACCTGCTGACGTAGCATTATAAACTGTATTATTACTTTTGCTCCCGTCGGGATAAATCTGACCCCTTCCTCTGTTTCCGCCTACGTATATGGGATATTTTAAGAAATGAACATCCTTATTAGTAGCAGGGTCTGGGGAAAGAATAGGAAAGGTGATTTCACTATATTTCTGACCAGGAACAGGGCCTATCACAAGAATATTTTTTTTAGTAGGGCGATAGCTCTGAAAAGACAGATTGCCTATCTTTTCTTTCATCTCGGGCGAAATACGCTCGGGTGGAGCTAATTCAAACCCCTCCGGTAAAATAAGAACTGCCCCCACATTCAAACCCCCCTTCTTACCGTTAGAAAGAACTTGTTTCAGTTGCATATCATAAGGAATTCTAACAACTGCTTCAAATACAGTATCCGGAAGTACCGCTTGTGGAACCTCAATATCCACGGGCTTATTAGCTAAATGGCAATTGGCACATACAATACGCCCCGTTGCTTCTCGTGGATTTTCATAACCCTGTTGCGCAAAAATGGGATATGCGTTTGAAATAGATGTCCCCGTTATTATATATATCACGAGCGATGCGGAAATGGATCGAGTAATCTCTTGCTTTATCCAAGAAAAGGTATTTTTAGTTTGCATGGTCCAATCATTGATCCCGAAGGTTTCTACAATAAAATTAGGCGGGTCGCTAGTCCCTATCCATTATTTTGTTATTTTTTTTTTTTTTTGCTTTGCTTATATACAAAGCAAGAAACATTCTAATTTGATCAGCGACTCTCTTTCATTGAACGATAAATAATTACAAGGGATGGAGATACACGATTTAAATACTGAAAGGTCCAATATTTAAAAAATGTATCTATAAGGACCGGAAGGGTGGAAACAAGAACAGATATAATCTGATCATTATGAGAAAATCCAAAATCTTTGTAGATATAGCCAATCATTAGTTCCCAACCATGCGTCGAATGGTATCCGGTAAATAATTCAGTTAAAAAAAGAATAGAAAAAGCTTTTATTGTGTCACTTAAATTATATAGGAATTCTTTAACCCAAGAGTTAAGAATACCAAGCTCCTCACTACCCAAAAATGAATAACCACTTAGAATAACGAAACAGATTATATTTGTCGAAAAGTGCAAAATCGTATCGATACAACCCGCATTGTGCGCCTTTAGCAATTGGATCGTTTCCTTTTGGATTCCTATACGAAGTTTTTGTAAATGTGTTTCCGGATATTCTTTTATCATTTCGTCCAACAGGAAGAGTTCCTCTAATTCTATGAATTGTTGTAGAATATTTTTTTCTTGAATATCATTCAACAGAATTTCGGATTGCCTAGTATTCCACCAATGAGTAATCCAGGGTTTCAGACTTTTATTAAAAAGGAGAGAGATCCACCAAGGCAAAAATACTATGGATGTAAGAGAGAGAAGGGGAATGAATACTTTCTTTTTTGCCATTTTTTGATCGGTGACTTGTTAATCAACCCTACCTCCTTCGTTGAATTTATGTGATCTAAGTTTTCTATCAAACGTGAGTTCCATTATAACGTAGCGGGCTTATTCTCTGCTTTTTATTTTGATTCAGTACTTAGTCCTTGAATCTAAAAAGAATCCGCTTCGAATTCGAATGAAATCGAAATCTATATAATCTATATATTAGAGGGTTTTCCATATATTATAGAGGTTCCAGATCGATTAAATTCGAAAAAATTGCCCTCTTTCGATAAATGCCCGAAAGGGCCACTTCAAATACTCAAATTCTATTCAGATTTCGAGACGACAGAACTCCCCCTCTATCAAAATAGAAAGTCATAAAATTTCGCGGGTTATCTAGGCTATCTATACTATATATATATAGAGCCCAGGAATAACGGAGAAATTTTATGAAGAATATTATAATGATCAAAAATGAGTGAAAAAAAAAAGACCGAAAGGTTAGCGTTACGGTCTAAGAGCGAGATCCAATAGGTTGCTTTGGTTCTTAAGGAGCAAAAAAGAAAGGATAAGGGAAAAAAGGTCAATTGACAAAAGAAAGTAGAGAAAATTGACAAGATATGTTCCATCTGTATCTAACGTACCAATTCCAAATATTGAAAAAAAAAAGAGAAAGTATTTATTCCGAAATGCTTTACTACTTTACATTAACAAAAAACTGTGGACAAAAAAAAGGTTTTGTTTTATGTTATGCCTCTCCTCTTCTGTATACATATGCTTTAGCCCGACTGGCCATTTTTAAGAAACTTCAGCTACGTTATGCTATAGAAAAAAGAGAATTCTTGGCTGGAGTTTTTTTATTCCTGACGAGACATAAAGCAATTTCAATTCATTTTTTCAAAGGACTTCAATTGGTACACGCAAGAAATAGGCCAATTCTGCAGCTTTTTGCTCAATTTCTCGTGGAGTAAAATTCTCATCAGGGCGAGTCAAGGGAACGGCCCCCTGTCCTCTGATTTCCATATAAAGGACACGACGAGCATAAATACCCTCTTTAACTTCTATTCTGATGGACTGAATATCTTTCATAAGGAATCGTAGGAGGATGCGACGGTTTTTTCCAGGAAACCCCCAACGAAAAATACACACTATTTCTTCTCGTCTATCGAATCGATCATAACCACTGCCTACATTCCAAAAAATTGTGCACCACAAATAGGAACTAATAAAGAGACCCGCGATCCCATAGAAAGACATCACGATTCCTTGTGGAAAAAAAACAATTTGCTGAGCCGGAAATAAAGATATCAAATTCCTACCAAGATAACTCGAAGTTCCAACCAATAAAAATCCTAATGAACCTAAAAAAAGGATAAAGGACCAGAAAAAATTGCTTGTTTTTCGAGACCCCGCTATAAATTCTATCCATATAGATTCTGATCGCCAACTCATACATACGAGATCCAGTTGTTTTTTATTGGAATTGAGAGAATAACCAAAAAGAATTTGACTTTACTTTTTTTGTTTCCGAAGAAACTCTCATCAACTAGCACTATTCTGATGTGAACCTTTAGTAGTAATTCATCGAATTGGTTAGATCGAAAACCAACCCCATATATATATTTAGTTCTACTAAATCAAATATTCTACTAAATCGATATCCGTGGTATCTAAGTCTTGAAAAAAAAAAAGATACGATTGTGTATCTTGGCCCCAGGCCCCGTCGTATCTAAAAAATCTTGGTTTTTTGAATATAAAGGGATAAAGAAGCCATTGCAATTGCCGGAAGTACTAGGGCCACTAAAGGCACAAAAATGGATGGAGTTGACATAGAATGGGTACCTCAATTTACTATTTGTACCTGTTATTGGTATAATTGTTATATTGTTAGTTAGAAAGATATCTTATAATAATTATATTCTAATTCGTATATTATACTAAGTCTATCTAAACGAGTATATATATCTAATAAGTGCAAGGAAAGTAGACTGAAATAAATGAACTTGCCCCATCGGAAATATATGATAAGCCACTTTCTTTATTCTTCTTACTTTTTATTCTTCTTCGATTTCTATTGTTTTTTTGTCGTCG